GCTAGCGTGGTTTATTTAAAACGTAACACTGAAAATGTTGAAATGAGCCCTAGAAAGCTCCGCAAGCACAAAGGCTTGGTCCTGACTTTATTATCAGCTTTAGCCAAACTTACACATGCAAGTATCCGCCCCCCTGTGAGAATGCCCTCAGTTCCCTGCCTGGGAACAAGGAGCTGGTATCAGGCACAATTTTAGCCCATGACACCTTGTTTAGCCACACCCCCAAGGGAACTCAGCAGTGATAGATTTTAAGCCATAAGTGAAAACTTGACTTAGTAAAAGCTAAAAGGGCCGGTAAAACTCGTGCCAGCCACCGCGGTTATACGAGAGGCCCAAGTTGATTATCTGCGGCGTAAAGAGTGGTTAGGGAAAAATAAGTACTAAAGCCGAATGTTTTAAACGCTGTTATACGCCCCCAAAAACGAGAAGTCCAACCACGAAAGTTGCTTTACTAAACCCTGAACCCACGAAAGCTAGGGAACAAACTGGGATTAGAGACCCCACTATGCCTAGCCGTAAACATTGATAGATTAACACAACCCCTATCCGCCCGGGAACTACGAGCACCAGCTTAAAACCCAAAGGACTTGGCGGTGCTTTAGATCCTACTAGAGGAGCCTGTTCTAGAACCGATAACCCCCGTTCAACCTCACCTTTCCTTGTTTTTCCCGCCTATATACCGCCGTCGTCAGCCCACCCTATGAAGGACTAAAAGTAGGCTAAATTGGCACAGCCCAGAACGTCAGGCCGAGGTGTAGCGTATGGAAGGGGAAGAAATGGGCTACATTCCCTATATTAGGGCACACGAATGGTGTGCTGAAACGCACATCTTGAAGGAGGATTTAGCAGTAAGCAGAAAGTAGAGCGTTCTGCTGAAACTGGCTCTGAAGCGCGCACATACCGCCCGTCACTCTCCCCAAAAAATATCCCCTAATTATTTAAAACCTTAGAGCAATAAAGGGGAGGCAAGTCGTAACATGGTAAGTGTACCGGAAGGTGCACTTGGATTAATAATCAAGGTATAGCTAAGTTAGAAAAGCCTCTCCCTTACACCGAGAAGTCCTCCGTGCAAATCGGATTGCCCTGACGCCGAACAGCTAGCCCACCTGAACAACTTCAACACCCCAATATTAATACCCCTAAATATACAACCTTGTACAAAACAAATCATTTTACCCCCTTAGTATGGGAGACAGAAAAGGGATTAGGCGCAATAGAAATAGTACCGCAAGGGAACGCTGAAAGAGAAATGAAACAACCCAGTAAAGCACTGTAAAGCAGAGCTTAGCCCTCGTACCTTTTGCATCATGATTTAGCCAGTGATCTCCAAGCAAAAAGATTTTTAGTTTGTTAACCCGAAACTAAGGGAGCTACTCCAAGACAGCCTAATAATAGGGCACACCCGTCTCTGTTGCAAAAGAGTGGGGCGAGCTTTGAGTAGAGGTGACAAACCTACCGAACTTAGTTATAGCTGGTTCCCCAAGAAATGAATAGGAGTTCAGCCTCCCGGATTCTCCCTTCACCTCAGTGTACACACCCCCCTGATGTCTTAAGAAACCGTGAGAGTTATTCAAAGGGGGTACAGCCCCTTTGAAACAAGACACAACTTTCCCAGGTGGATAAAGATCACAATAACATAAGGTAAGCAACTCTCGTGGGCCCGAAAGCAGCCACCCCCTGAAGAAAGCGTCTAAGCTCGGAACAATCTTACCCCTCCCCCAATCCTGATCATTTAATCTTATTCCCCTAAACTTATTGGGCCATCCCATGCACCCATGGGAGTGACCATGCTAATATGAGTAATAAGAAGGCACAGGCTTTCTCCCCGCACGCATGTAAATCGGAATGGACCCCCCACCGAATATTAACGGCCCCAAACACAGAGGGCAATGGATGATAAACGAAACAACAAGAAAATCCCCCAACATATTACCGTTAACCCAACACAGGTGTGCCCCTAGGGAAAAACTAAAAGGGGGAGAAGGAACTCGGCAAACACATAAAGCCTCGCCTGTTTACCAAAAACATCGCCTCTTGCAAATAATGAATAAGAGGTCCCGCCTGCCCTGTGACTATAAGTTTAACGGCCGCGGTATTTTGACCGCGCGAAGGTAGCGCAATCACTTGTCTCTTAAATGGAGACCTGTATGAATGGCACAACGAGGGCTTAGCTGTCTCCTCCCCTAAGTTAATGAAATTGATCTCCCCGTGCAGAAGCGGGGATAAACACATAAGACGAGAAGACCCTATGAAGCTTTAGACGTAAGGTAGCCCAAAATACAATGCCCCCCTAACAAGGGGATAAACCAAAAGGCCCCCTACCCCGATGTCTTTGGTTGGGGCGACCGCGGGGAAAGAAAAAACCCCCACGTGGACGGGAGTACAACTCCTTAAACTAAGAGCCCCAGCTCTAAGAAACAAAATTTTTGACCTACAGATCCGGCAGTGCCGATCAACGGACCGAGTTACTCTAGGGATAACAGCGCAATCCCCTTTTAGAGACCATATCAACAAGGGGGTTTACGACCTCGATGTTGGATCAGGACATCCTATTGGTGCAGCAGCTATTAAGGGTTCGTTTGTTCAACGATTAAAGTCCTACGTGATCTGAGTTCAGACCGGAGCAATCCAGGTCAGTTTCTATCTATGCCATATTCTTCTCTAGTACGAAAGGACCGAAAAGAAGGGGTCACTATATTTTATATACCCTACCTCTACCTAATGAAAACAACTAAAATAGACAAGGAGGTATGCTTTCCCTGCCAGAGAAAATGGCACGTTGGGGTGGCAGAACCCGGCAAATGCAAAAGACCTAAGCCCTTTCCACAGAGGTTCAAGTCCTCTCCTTAACTATGCTATCAACGCTTATAACACAAATTGTCAACCCGCTAGCCTTTATTGTCCCCGTCTTATTAGCTGTGGCGTTTCTTACACTACTTGAACGAAAAGTACTTGGTTATATACAACTGCGCAAAGGTCCTAATATTGTTGGGCCCTACGGCCTGCTCCAACCAATTGCAGACGGACTCAAGTTGTTCACCAAAGAGCCCGTTCGACCCTCCACTTCCTCCCCTCTCCTATTTTTATTTGCCCCAATTTTAGCGCTTACTTTAGCCCTTACACTCTGAGCCCCCCTGCCCCTCCCCCACCCCCTTGTAGACCTAAACCTAGGGGTTCTATTTGTCCTAGCCCTATCCAGCCTAGCAGTTTATTCTATTCTCGGCTCAGGGTGAGCATCTAACTCAAAATATGCCCTTGTTGGAGCCCTACGTGCCGTCGCCCAAACCATCTCCTACGAAGTAAGCCTTGGCCTAATCCTACTCAGCGTCATCATCTTTGCCGGAGGTTTCACACTACACACCTTTAACGTTGCACAAGAAAGTGTTTGACTAGTATTACCTGCTTGACCCTTAGCCGCAATATGATACATCTCTACCCTCGCAGAAACAAACCGAGCCCCCTTCGACCTAACAGAGGGAGAGTCTGAGCTAGTCTCAGGTTTCAACGTAGAATACGCGGGGGGCCCCTTTGCCCTATTTTTTCTGGCCGAATACTCTAATATTTTACTTATGAACACCCTCTCTACAATCCTATTTTTGGGAGCCTCCCACATCCCTTCTTTACCTATGCTAACTACCACAAACCTTATACTGAAGGCCGCCCTTCTATCGGTTATGTTCCTTTGAGTACGAGCATCTTACCCCCGCTTCCGATATGACCAGCTTATACACCTAATCTGAAAAAACTTCCTACCCATGACCCTAGCTCTAGTTATTTGACACCTTGCCCTCCCCATCGCATTTATAGGCCTCCCCCCTCAATTCTAACCCCGGAGTTGTGCCTGAAACAAAGGGTCACTTTGATAGAGTGAATCATGAAGGATAAAACCCCTCCACCTCCTTAGAAAATGGGGATTTGAACCCCGCCTGAAGAGATCAAAACTCTTTGTGCTTCCATCTACACTACAATCTAGTAAGATCAGCTAAATAAGCTTTTGGGCCCATACCCCAAACATGTAGGTTAAAATCCTTCTTTTACTAATGAGCCCATATGTCTTAGCCCTTCTATTATTTAGCCTCGGCCTAGGAACTACAATAACCTTCGCAAGCTCCCACTGATTACTCGCGTGAATCGGACTAGAAATTAATACACTTGCAATTATTCCCCTAATAGCCCAAAACCACCACCCCCGGGCAGTGGAAGCAACCACCAAATATTTCCTAATCCAAGCCACCGCCGCCGCCGTACTACTTTTTGCAGGAACAACAAATGCCTGACTCACAGGGCAATGGGAGATTCAACAGGATGCCCACCCTCTCCCTGTCGCTATCATTACCCTCGCCCTAGCCCTCAAATTAGGACTCGCCCCCCTCCATTCTTGGGTACCAGAAGTGTTCCAAGGCTTGGACCTAACTACAGGACTAATCTTGGCCACCTGACAAAAGCTAGCCCCTCTCGCACTACTCCTCCAAATCCAACCCCCAAACTCCTACCTTCTCATTTTACTAGGTTTAACATCTACCCTCATCGGAGGCTGAGGGGGCCTAAACCAAACTCAGCTCCGTAAAATCCTCGCCTACTCCTCCACCGCTCAACTAGGCTGAATAGTCCTAGTGTTACAATTTTCCCCCTCTCTAACTACCCTCGCTGTGTCAGTGTATGTCGCCACGACAGCCGCAACATTCCTTACTTTAAAACTAGCTAAAGCCACAAACATTAATATACTAGCCATCTCATGAGCAAAAGCACCCGCCCTCGTGGCTCTTACCCCTCTTGTACTTCTATCTCTTGCAGGTCTCCCCCCAATAACAGGGTTTATGCCCAAATGATTGATTCTTCAAGAACTCTCTAAACAAGGACTCGCCCCCACCGCCACCCTCGCAGCACTTACCGCCCTCCTTAGTCTTTACTACTACCTGCGAATTACATACACCATGACCCTCACTATGTTCCCAAATAACCTAACAGGCACACCCCCTTGACGTTTACGAACCCGTAAAATCACACTCCCCCTAGCTTGCCTAGCTATCGCCACTATCTCTCTACTACCCCTAACCCCTGCTGCAGTAGCTCTAGTAGCCCTCTAAGGAACTTAGGTTAGCAAAAGACCAAGGGCCTTCAAAGCCCTAAGCGGGGGTGAAAATCCCCCAGTTCCTGATAAGACTTGCAGGGCACTATCCCACAGCTCCTGTATGCAAAACAGATACTTTAATTAAGCTAAAGCCTTTCTAGACGAGTAGGCTTCGATCCTACGAACTTTTAGTTAACAGCTAAACGCCCTAACCAGCGAGCATCCGTCTACCTTTCCCCCGCCTGTGGGGCGGGAAGGCGGGGGAAAAGCCCCGGCAGACGGTTGATCTGCTTCTTCAGATTTGCAGTCTGACATGATAAACACTTCAAGGCCTGAAAAGAAGAGGGCTCAAACCTCTGTTCATGGGGTTACAATCCAGCGCTTAACTCAGCCATCTTATCTGTGGCCATCACACGTTGATTTTTCTCTACCAACCATAAAGACATCGGCACCCTCTACTTAATCTTCGGCGCTTGGGCCGGGATAGTGGGCACCGCCCTTAGCCTGCTCATTCGAGCAGAACTTAGCCAGCCTGGCGCCCTATTGGGGGACGACCAAATTTATAACGTAATCGTTACCGCTCATGCCTTCGTAATAATTTTCTTTATAGTTATACCCATCATAATCGGAGGCTTTGGAAACTGGCTCATCCCCCTAATGATCGGGGCCCCAGACATGGCCTTCCCCCGAATAAACAACATAAGCTTCTGACTCCTCCCTCCCTCCTTTCTCCTATTATTAGCATCTTCAGGCGTGGAGGCCGGGGCAGGTACGGGGTGAACCGTATACCCCCCTCTATCTGGAAACTTGGGCCACGCAGGTGCCTCCGTTGACTTAACTATTTTCTCCCTGCATTTAGCTGGCATTTCTTCTATCTTAGGCGCAATTAACTTTATCACAACAATTATCAACATGAAACCTCCCGCCATCTCTCAGTACCAAACACCCCTCTTCGTGTGAGCAGTCTTAATTACTGCTGTTCTTTTGCTTCTCTCACTTCCTGTATTAGCTGCCGGCATCACCATGCTCCTCACAGACCGAAACCTTAACACCACCTTCTTTGACCCGGCCGGAGGAGGGGACCCCATCCTTTACCAACACCTCTTCTGATTCTTTGGACACCCCGAAGTCTACATTCTTATTCTCCCCGGATTCGGCATGATCTCCCATATTGTAGCCTACTACGCCGGTAAACAAGAACCTTTCGGCTACATAGGAATAGTCTGAGCTATAATAGCCATTGGGCTCCTTGGGTTTATCGTTTGAGCTCACCACATGTTCACAGTGGGTATAGACGTGGATACACGTGCCTATTTTACATCCGCCACGATGATTATTGCCATCCCTACGGGCGTAAAAGTCTTTAGCTGATTAGCGACCCTCCACGGTGGGACAATCAAATGGGAAGCCCCCCTTCTCTGAGCCCTAGGGTTTATTTTCCTATTCACTGTGGGGGGCCTAACAGGCATTGTACTGGCCAACTCATCCCTGGACATTGTCCTTCATGACACTTATTACGTAGTAGCACACTTCCATTATGTACTTTCAATAGGAGCCGTTTTCGCTATTGTTGCCGCTTTCGTACACTGGTTCCCTCTATTTACAGGCTACACTTTACACTCCGTCTGAACAAAAATTCACTTTATAGTTATATTCATCGGAGTGAACCTAACCTTCTTCCCGCAACATTTCCTCGGACTAGCCGGGATGCCCCGGCGGTACTCAGACTACCCAGACGCCTACACCCTGTGGAACACAGTGTCTTCCATCGGGTCCCTAGTCTCTCTAGTCGCCGTCATTATATCCCTGTTTATTATCTGGGAAGCATTCGCCGCTAAACGTGAAGTGTCCTCCGTAGAACTTACCACAACTAATGTAGAGTGACTTCACGGCTGCCCCCCGCCATACCACACATTTGAGGAGCCTGCATTTGTACAAATTCATTACAACTAACGAGAAAGGGAGGAGTTGAACCCCCATAAATTGGTTTCAAGCCAACCACATGACCGTTCTGTCACTTTCTTAAAGACACTAGTAAAATTAAATTACGCGGCCTTGTCAGGGCCAAGTTGTGAGCTGGCTCCTCACGTGTCTTATTATGGCCTTTCCCTCCCAGCTCGGTTTCCAAGATGCTGCTTCTCCTGTGATAGAAGAACTTCTTCACTTTCATGACCACGCTTTAATAATTGTTTTTATAATTAGCACTCTAGTTCTTTATTTCATCATCGCACTAGTTACTTCTAGTTTAACTAATAAGTTTATTCTAGATTCCCAAGAGGTCGAAATTATATGAACTGTACTTCCAGCAATTATCCTTATTCTAATCGCCCTTCCTTCCCTGCGCATCCTTTATCTTATAGACGAAATCAATGACCCCCACCTAACCATCAAAGCCATAGGACATCAGTGGTACTGAAGCTACGAATATACTGACTACGAAAGCCTCGAATTCGACTCATACATAATCCCTACACAAGACCTAGCCCCCGGACAATTCCGTCTCCTAGAAGCAGACCACCGAATGATCACCCCCGTTGAATCCCCCATCCGAGTGCTGGTCTCTGCCGAGGACGTCTTACACTCCTGAGCAGTCCCCTCCTTGGGCGTAAAAATAGATGCAGTGCCGGGCCGACTAAACCAGACAGCCTTCATCACATCTCGCCCTGGCGTCTTCTACGGACAGTGTTCAGAAATCTGCGGCGCAAACCACAGCTTTATGCCCATTGTAGTTGAAGCAGTCCCGCTCCAACAATTTGAAGACTGATCCACCCTAATACTCCAAGATGCCTCGCTAAGAAGCTAAACTGGGCCTAGCGTTAGCCTTTTAAGCTAAAGATTGGTGACTCCCAACCACCCTTAACGGCATGCCCCAAAATTTCCATGCCAGTTGTTTTGCAATACTCACTCTTAGTCTTATGTTGTACTTTAGCACGGGTCACGCCAAAATTATAGGCCACACAACCGCCCCTAAGCCTTCCCCTTGACCAACAAAATTTCTTAGCTGACAAAAGTGAACCTGACCTTGATCCTAGGCCTTTTTGACCAATTTTTTTCTCCTTACTTCCTAGGCGTACCCCTTCTAGCAATTGCTATCGCTGCCCCCTGAGTGCTATTCCCAAAACCCTCTAATCGCGTGATCCACGGCCGATCCCTTACAGCCCAAAATTCTTTTATCTTAAACTTTACAAAGCAAATTCTTCTCCCCCTAAACGTGGGGGCTCATAAGTGAGCACTCCTGCTCACAGTACTAATAATTAATCTTATTACACTAAATTTACTTGGGCTTCTCCCTTACACCTTCACCCCAACTACCCAACTGCCTCTCAACATGGGATTCGCCATCCCTTTATGACTAGCCACGGTCGTTATTGGCCTCCGGAACCAACCAACAATTGCGTTGGGCCACCTCCTGCCAGAAGGCACCCCCACCCCTTTGATCCCCGTCTTGATTATTATTGAAACAATTAGCCTATTTGTCCGGCCATTCGCATTAGGCGTACGACTAACAGCAAACCTCGCAGCCGGGCACCTCTTAATTCAGCTCCTGTCATCCGCCACTCTTTTCCTAATTGACCAAATATGGCCAGTAGCAATCTTGACCGGGCTAGTGATAGCACTCCTAACTCTTCTTGAACTAGCAGTAGCGGCCATCCAAGCCTACGTATTCGTGCTCCTTCTCTCACTCTACCTGCAAGAAAATACCTAAACGCTACCCGAAGCCTCCCTTTCCAAACAAATAAATAATGGCCCACCAAGCACACGCATACCACATAGTTGACCCCAGCCCTTGACCATTAACAGGCGCAATCGCCGCCCTACTAATAACATCAGGCCTTGCAGTCTGATTTCACCAACACTCCACCACTCTCATAACCCTCGGCATAATCCTCCTAATCCTCACAATGTACCAGTGGTGACGAGACATTGTCCGAGAGGGCACTTTTCAAGGCCATCATACACCTCCCGTACAAAAGGGCTTACGATACGGCATAGTCTTGTTTATTACCTCAGAGGTCTTCTTCTTCTTAGGATTTTTTTGGGCCTTTTATCATGCCAGTCTCGCCCCCACCCCCGAGTTGGGGGGCTGCTGACCCCCAACTGGTATTTTTACCCTAGACCCCTTAGAAGTTCCACTACTTAATACAGCGGTTCTGCTTGCCTCTGGAGTAACAGTCACCTGGGCACACCACAGCATAATAGAAGGCACCCGCAAACAAGCGGTCCACTCCTTAACCCTCACAATCATCCTCGGATTCTATTTTACATTTCTCCAAGCATTAGAGTATGTTGACGCCCCCTTTACAATTAGCGACGGGGTTTATGGCGCCACCTTCTTTGTAGCAACCGGCTTCCATGGGCTTCACGTTATTATTGGATCAACCTTCTTGGCAATTTGCCTTCTCCGCCAAATTAAACATCACTTTACGTCTGAGCACCACTTCGGATTTGAAGCAGCCGCCTGATACTGACACTTCGTGGACGTTGTTTGACTATTCCTTTACGTCTCTATCTATTGATGAGGCTCGTAATCTTTATAGTACCAACTAGTACAAGTGACTTCCAATCACCCGGTCTTGGTTAAAGTCCAAGTAAAGATAATGAATTTAGTCATAACCCTCCTTGCAATTACTAGCCTCCTCTCTGTCATTCTCGCTGTCGTATCATTTTGTCTCCCTCAAATATCGCCAGACTATGAAAAACTATCCCCCTACGAGTGCGGCTTTGACCCCTTGGGGTCCGCCCGTCTCCCCTTCTCCCTTCGATTTTTCCTCATCGCTATCCTCTTTCTCCTCTTTGATCTAGAAATTGCACTTCTCCTTCCACTACCCTGAGGAGACCAGCTCGCCTCCCCCCTCGCATCTTTTTCATGAGCAGCCACACTTTTAGCTCTCCTAACCCTTGGCCTAATTTACGAGTGGTCACAAGACGGCCTAGAGTGAGCTGAGTAGATAATTAGTTTAATAAAAACATTTGGTTTCGGCCCAAAAGCTTATGGTTTAAGTCCTTAATTGCCTAATGACCCCCGTCCAATTTACCTTCTCTTCAGCATTCATTCTAGGACTTACAGGCCTCGTGTTCCATCGAACACACCTCCTGTCCGCACTTTTATGTCTTGAAGGCATAATGCTCTCCCTGTATGTCGCTTTCTCTATCTGAAGCTTAAGCATAGGAGCCACCAGTTCCTCTGCTTTGCCTCTCTTTCTTTTAGCTATCTCAGCTTGTGAGGCAAGCGCAGGTCTCGCCCTTCTAGTAGCCACCGCCCGAACACATGGCACCGACCGCCTACAAAGCCTTAACCTCTTACAATGCTAAAGATCCTTATCCCAACCCTTATGCTAATTCCTACAGCCTGATTCGCCCCTGCCAAGTGGCTGTGGCCCTTAACTCTTATGAGTAGCCTACTGATTGCAGTAACTAGCTTCTCCTGATTTAAAAGCACCTCAGAGGTCGGTTGAACAACCTTAAACTCTTACATAGCGACAGACCCCCTATCAACCCCCTTGCTTGCACTCACATGCTGGCTTTTGCCTCTTATGATTCTTGCAAGCCAACACCACATAAGTAACGAGCCCCTCAACCGTCAACGAACATATCTTACCCTCCTAACCTCCTTACAATTTTTTCTTATCTTAGCCTTCAGCGCCACGGAGCTCATCATATTTTACGTAATATTTGAAGCTACGTTACTTCCTACACTAATAATCATCACCCGCTGAGGAAACCAAGCAGAACGCTTAAACGCAGGTATATACTTCTTATTTTATACATTAGCAAGCTCCCTCCCACTTCTTGTTGCACTCCTGATCCTCCAAAATACTAGCGGGACACTCTCCCTTTTAACCTTGCAGTACATAGGCCCGATAAGCCTCACAACCCACGCAGACAAACTATGGTGAGTCGGTTGCCTTCTAGCATTTTTAGTAAAAATACCCCTTTATGGAGTTCATCTATGACTCCCCAAAGCCCATGTTGAAGCCCCCATCGCAGGCTCAATAATTCTTGCTGCCGTACTACTCAAGCTGGGGGGCTTCGGTATAATGCGAATAATGTTAGTGCTAGAGCCCCTCACAAAGGAGATGCTCTACCCCTTTATTGTGTTCGCACTTTGAGGCATTGTAATGGCGGGCTCAATTTGTCTCCGCCAAACAGACCTAAAATCATTAATCGCTTACTCCTCAGTTAGCCACATAGGACTTGTGGTGGCGGGTATTCTCGTACAAACCCCTTGGGGGTTTGCAGGGGCACTAATTCTTATGATCGCCCACGGCCTAACATCCTCCGCCCTTTTCTGCTTAGCAAACACTAACTATGAACGTATCCACAGCCGAAGCATTCTTCTAGCCCGGGGCCTTCAAGTAGTACTACCTTTAATAACCACGTGGTGATTCTTCGCTAGCATAGCTAATTTGGCCCTTCCTCCCCTCCCCAACCTTATAGGGGAATTAATAATTATCACTTCCCTAATTGGCTGGTCCTATTGAACCTTAGCCCTCACAGGAACTGGAATGCTTATTACCGCCAGCTACTCAATGTACATGTTTATTACACCCCAACGGGGCCCTCTGCCTAACCACCTAGTTGCCTTGGACCCCTCCCACACTCGGGAACACCTAATTATGGCCCTGCACCTCCTCCCCCTTATTTTACTTATCCTTAATCCTCAGCTAATCTCAGGATGGGTCAACTGTAGGTATCGTTTAAAAAAGACATTAGATTGTGATTCTGAAAATAAGGGTTAAAGCCCCTTTATCCACCGAGAGGGGCTGGTAACAACGGGGACTGCTAATCTCCGTCTCCTCGGTTGAACTCCGAGGCCCACTCGAACCGCTTCTGAAGGATAACAGCACATCCGTTGGTCTTAGGAACCAAAAACTCTTGGTGCAAATCCAAGTAGTAGCTATGATTATCCCAGCATCAGTTATAACCACCAGTATAATCATGATAATAATCCTTTTAGCTTTACCCGTAATTACTACTTTATTTTCTTCCCCTTTAAAACCATCTTGAGCTACAACACACGTAAAGCCCGCAGTCAAAGCAGCTTTCTTTGTGAGCCTATTCCCGCTATGAGTCTTTCTAGACTCAGGTTCGGAACAAGTCATTTCCACGTGAACTTTTTCAGTCACTACAACATTTGACGTAAACATAAGCTTTTTATTTGACCACTATGCCCTTATCTTCGTCCCTGTAGCTTTACTAGTAACCTGGTCCATCCTAGAATTTGCTACCTGATACATACACCACGACCCCGACATAAACCGATTCTTTAAGTATCTACTAATTTTCCTCATCGCAATAATTACCCTAGTTACAGCTAATAACCTTTTTCAATTTCTCATCGGCTGAGAGGGAGTGGGCATTATATCCTTTCTTCTTATCGGTTGATGATCGGGCCGAGCCGATGCCAATACAGCTGCCCTTCAAGCAATTGTTTACAACCGAATTGGTGATATAGGACTAATTTTTGCCATCGCCTGAATAGCCACAACCCAAAACTCATGAGACATAGAACAGATTTTCATCACAGCAAAATATGTCGACGTAACTCCCCCTGTTTTAGGGTTAATTATTGCCGCTGCTGGTAAATCCGCCCAATTCGGCCTACACCCCTGACTCCCGTCTGCCATGGAAGGCCCCACACCAGTGTCCGCCCTCCTCCATTCCAGCACAATAGTGGTCGCCGGTATTTTTCTTCTTATCCGTATAAGCCCTCTACTCGAGAAAAGCCCCCTTGGTCTCACCCTCTGCCTGTGCCTAGGGGCACTCACAGCCGCGTTTACTGCCTGCTGCGCTTTAACCCAAAACGACATCAAAAAGGTTATTGCATTCTCTACCTCCAGCCAACTCGGGCTTATGATGGTTACCATCGGCCTTAACCAACCACAACTTGCCTTCCTTCACATCTGCATGCATGCATTTTTTAAAGCTATGCTTTTCCTCTGCTCCGGTTCAATTATTCATAGCCTGGGCGGGGAACAAGATATCCGAAAGATGGGGGCCATTCAACGCCAGACTCCCTGGACCTCTTCCTGCTTTACTATCGGCTCTCTCGCCCTGACCGGCATGCCTTTCCTCGCCGGCTTCTATTCTAAAGATGCCATTATTGAAGCGATAAACACCTCCTACCTAAACACCTGAGCGCTAATACTTACCCTCATCGCCACAGCTTTTACAGCCGTTTACAGCACCCGGCTAATATACTTCGTGGTCATGGCCCACCCCCGGTCCCTAGCTATTTCCCCCATCGAAGAAGTTAACCCCCAAGTTATTAACCCCCTTAAACGACTTGCATGAGGGAGTATCCTCGCAGGCCTATGTATTACCTTAAGTGTTACCCCCCTTAAGACCCCTGTAATGTCTATGCCCCCCATACTTAAACTAGCCGCCCTCATCGTCACAATCCTTGGGCTCCTTATTGCAATATGACTAATTGCCCCCTCAGGCGCACGAACACAGACCACCCTGTCCCCCACTCTCCACCGCTTCACCAGTATACTTGGGTTCTACCCCACCCTCATCCACCGAGCCGCCCCCAAGCTGTCTTTATCACTAGGTCAAACAGCCGCTGACCAAGCAATTGACCAAAACTGACTAGAAAAAGTCGGACCAAAAGCCACGGCAACTCTCAACAAGCCCCTTGTCACCACCACAAGCAACATACAGCAGGGCCGTATAAAAACCCACCTCATCCTCTTTATGCTAACCCTCGCCCTTGTATTCGCAACAATTATTTATTACAGAATAACTCAGTTAAGGAGCACCGGGCTCTGCCCCACCACAACCTACACAGACCCGCCCAAAGCCCCCCCCCCGTAGCTCATGGCACCCCGGGCCGCCCCTAACTTTAATGGCAAGCCTCCGAAAAACACACCCCCTCCTAAAAATCGCTAACCACGCCGTAGTTGACCTGCCCGCCCCCTCAAACATCTCAGTGTGATGGAACTTTGGCTCTCTCCTAGGATTATGCTTAATCGCCCAAATCCTGACGGGCCTTTTTTTAGCCATGCACTACACCGCCGACATCAACACCGCCTTCTCTTCCGTCGCCCATATTACCCGAGATGTTAATTACGGATGACTAATCCGAGACATACACGCCAACGGCGCATCTTTCTTCTTCATCTGTATTTATATACACATCGGCCGGGGCCTCTACTACGGCTCTTACCTGTACAAAGAGACCTGAAACGTCGGAGTAGTCCTATTACTTCTTGTTATAATGACTGCTTTCGTCGGATACGTCCTCCCCTGAGGCCAAATATCATTTTGGGGCGCAACTGTAATTACTAATCTTCTTTCAGCAGTACCCTATGTAGGTAACGCCCTTGTACAGTGAATTTGAGGGGGCTTCTCAGTAGATAACGCTACCCTTACCCGCTTCTTTGCCTTCCATTTCCTTTTCCCCTTCGTAATTGCAGGCGCCACCTTAGTCCACCTATTGTTTCTTCATCAAACAGGCTCAAACAACCCCTTGGGGCTAAACTCAGCTGGAGATAAGATCCCCTTCCACCCATATTTTTCTTACAAAGACCTTTTAGGATTTGTAGCCCTCCTGGTTGCACTCGCCACAATCGCACTATTCACCCCTAACCTCCTGGGAGACCCCGACAATTTTACCCCCGCAAACCCCCTTGTGACTCCCCCTCACATCAAGCCTGAATGATACTTTTTGTTTGCTTATGCAATCTTACGCTCTATCCCCGACAAACTTGGAGGCGTACTAGCCCTCCTTGCCTCCATTCTAGTACTCCTAGTTGTACCTTTTCTGCATACGTGCAAACTACGCAGCCTAACTTTTCGCCCTCTCTCTCAACTCCTCTTCTGAACCCTCGTCGCAAATGTTGCTATTCTTACCTGAATTGGGGGTATGCCCGTCGAAGACCCCTACATCATTATCGGCCAAATCGCCTCCGCCTCATACTTCTCTATTTTCCTCATCTTCTTCCCCCTCGCAGGCTGGTTAGAAAACAAGGCCCTAGGCTTGACATGCACTAGTAGCTCAGCGCCAGAGCGCCGGTCTTGTAAACCGGAGGCCGGAGGTTAAACCCCTCCCTACCGCTTCCCCCCCCCCCCCACTTCCGACTAACCCCCCACAATTTTATCGCCTTTAACCAGTTTTTACTGGTTTTTAAACGTTCCCCCCCCACTTCCGACTAACCCCCCACAATTTTATCGCCTTTAACCAGTTTTTACTGGTTTTTAAACGTTCCCCCCCCACTTCCGACTAACCCCCCACAATTTTATCGCCTTTAACCAGTTTTTACTGGTTTTTAAACGTTCCCCCCCCACTTCCGACTAACCCCCCACAATTTTATCGCCTTTAACCAGTTTTTACTGGTTTTTAAACGTTCCCCCCCCCCACGCCTGAGCCCTCACCCTCACCTACGACCCTCCCCTTTTAATGGGCCGCACCGGCCCCCGGCTACTACCCCGAGACACCTCCAAAGCAACATAAAGAGCCACCAGCAACACCCACGCACAAATGACTAAACACATGCCCCCACTCCCGTATGCTTCTGACACTCCCTCAGTCTCTCCTTGCACTACATTTATCTCCGCCTCCTCCCCCACAAATCATCAGTACAAGGGGGCCTCAGGGCTCCCCTGTAACAGTGCCACCCCTGACACTACCCCGAAATAACCCACTATACACTTAAGAACCGACCCCTCTGACAAACCTGTCGGGTGGACCTCAGCACATAAAGCTGCTGAGTAAGCAAACACGACCAGCATTCCTCCAAGATAAATTAAAAATAAAACTAAACATAAAAAAGTACCCCCTACACACATGATGAACCCACACCCCGCTGCCGCAACCATGACTACCCCTAGTGCCGCATAAAAGGGGGAGGGGTTAGCAGCGACCACCACCATCCCCACCACCACGCCCAACATAAGTAAATACCCGCAGTATAACATGATTCTTGCCAGGACTCTAACCAGGACTAATGGCATGAAAAGCCATCGTTGTTATTCAACTACAGGAACTCCTAACGTACAAAATCGTTATACCCCCCACCCCACCCCCCCATCAAAGAGAGGAGATTCTAACTCCCACCGCTAACTCCCAAAGCTAGGGCTCTAAACTAAACTACTCTGTGACCCTATGTCCGTAAATGCAGGTATGTATGTATTATCAGCATTCATCTATATTAAACATTTAAGGATTATTTAAGGGCAATACTTGATTAATTAACAAATATTGACACTCCATAAACACGTAACAAATTAACAGAAGATATACATTAAGCATTTAAGAAATTTCCACTCGCCCAATTTAAGAACAGACGAAACTTAAGACCGAATACTTAAATCCATAAGTTAAGTTATACGTTTACTTAACATCTCGTCAATTCTCACATTTTGAGCGCAGTAAGAGCCGACCTACAAGCACACATCTGAGTGTCATCGGTTATTGAGGGTGAGGGACAAATTAATGTAGAGTGACTCACTGTGCACTATTCCTGGCATTTGGTTCCTACTTCAGGTACAATGGGTGGTGTCATTCCCTCCACGTCCCATAACGCTTACATATCTCATGTTTTTAATCCGTGCGCTCGTTACCCAGCAAGCCGGGCGTTCACTCCAGCGAGCCAGGGGTTCTCTTTTTTTTTTTCCTTTCACTTGGCTTTACAGAGTGCGCACGGTTCTAACAGACAGGGGTGAGCATCTTGTAGTTGCTCCGCAAATTTTGTCTGTGTCATATTAAGACTATTTAATTTTTTTTTTTTCTTTTTTTTTTCTAAAGGCATAAGGGGTCATAAAGTTTTCCCTAAATCTTAGGTTGTAAATTATCACCGTTTTCCTCGGAAACCCCCCTCCCCCTTACTTCCCTATAATACCTAAGACATTTCAAGCCACAAGAGCTAAAAACTACTTGTACGTGCTAACACCCCCCACTTACTTCCCTATAGTACCTAAGGCCTCACAAGCCCCAAAAGCTAAAAACTACTTGTACGTACTAACACACCCCCCACTTACTTCCCTATAATACCTAAAGCCTCACAAGCCCCAAAAGCTAAAAACTACTTGTACGTACTAACACCCCCCACTTACTTCCCTGTAATACCTAAGGCCCCACAAGCCACAAGAGCTAAAACTACTTGAACGTATTAACACGCCCCACACCCACTTTTGTTTGATAAACGCCTCCTATACAGTGATACAAATCTATCAAACCCTTAACTGCACTTCCACTGCCCCGAATGGGAAAAGAACAGCATGTTTAAAAGCCTCACACAATTTATGCATATATACATTCATCTGGCATTCCCCAAATATACGTGCATAGCCAATGTATTATGAACACTAACCTGCCCCTCTCACATGAAACGCTAAACCATAGGAAGCCGGACATGCC